TACTGTTTGTGACTAATGGAAGACGGGTCAGATGATACCTTATCCGATGATTGGATAAGGAAGACTCTAAAAAAGAGTGGAAAAAATGAAAAAATCAACGTGATTCTTGATTGGATCAGTAATCCTAAATTGGATTTGTTATGGATAAAGGATCTTCTTATGTTATATTATACTCTGAAATTCTCGACGATGAATCCATTTGAGAGATTGTATATGGGTATTCATGATATGGATCCAATTCAATTTGAGTATCAAATATCATGAGGATGCAATTCATCTCATTGAATTTACAGGAGACGATTTCTCATCTCTATGGGATTAGATCCCGAGTTATTGTGAAGTAAAAAAAAAAAACAATGAGATTATGGAAGTAAATATTCTTGCATTTATTGCTACTGCACTGTTCATTCTAGTTCCTACTGCCTTTTTACTTATCATATATGTAAAAACAGTCAGTCAAAATGATTAATTTGAATGAAGCTTGACTTTTGAGTTTTTATCCATGATTGAAGAAATGGAAGGGATTCAAATTCCACGTATTAGTATTCAATGAAAAAGGGGGGCTAGAGTTAGCAGTATAGAAGATCCGATAAGTGTGGTAGAAAGAGCTCTAGGAACCTTTCTACCTCACTCTCGATTAGTCTAGAAAGTTGGACTTTCTAAAGATCTAGAATAAGAACATGGGAATTCTTGAAATCTTTTTTTTTTTTTTTTTATTGAAAGGTTATTTTTTTATTCCTAGATTCCATTACGCGATTCCAGTAGAATTTGGAAATGGAGGTGTTTTTCTTTAGAAACGTTTTGCCGAACGATATATGAAATAATTGAGAAAGTTTCATTACTTAACTCCACTCAATGAGTCGTACCTCTAGAGTCCACTTCTTCCCCAGACTACAAGTGAAAGAGAAAATGTAAAGACTACCATTAAAGCAGCCCAAGCAAGACTTACTATATCCATGTGAATCATGTCCCCCATCTCTATGACTATCAAGGAATTCTTCCATTATTGATCACTGCTCTAATAATAGTGGAATCCATGGCGCAGAGTCAAAAAGGGACTCTGCGCCAAACGCTATTAAGAAATCCATTCCATAAAATAACTCCACCCACAAGAAGGGGCGATCCAATTTCTGGTAGACTCGGTAAGCGTTAAACACAAGTAAGAGACGCAGTTACTCCCCTGGGATTCACAAGTATTGTCAAGTGAATGTTATTAACGGAATATGTAAGAGTAGTAAGATCCACTATTTCTTTTATTGACCACAGAAAAATGGACAATCAAAATGGAGCACTACCTATGAAATATCTCTACCTACCCCTTTGATCTCATACTTAAAGTCTCCCAACTGTCTCTGTGAGACAGTCGGGTCTATTCTATTCTTGATTTGGGGTTACCGAAAAGAAAGACGTTTTTTTTCTGAGTCTATCCAAGGCAATTCTCTATCCAATCTTGGATTGGATGTCTGAGCATTCAGAGACTCTCGTAAGTCTGTATCCAAGGTATCTTACACTGTTTCCAGAACTAATAACTAATAATAGGATTCCCCACCCGACTATCCAATTTCACCTAAAACTCAGTCAGTAGACATAGTGGAAGGGAATCCGTAAGTCTTGATAGCTGGACCTTCCTAGACTAGAATCCTTAGCCTAGACGGAAGGGTTGAGATAGAATAGAGTCTACAGATTTTAAGTAATAATAAATCCAGTACCAGCTGTCTTCGTTTTATCTTATTGTGCTTCTGCTGGGGCAAAAATGTGTCAAGTTTTCTCATATCATCAGCAAAAATATGGGATTTCGGTTTTTGGTTGTTGATCAGGCGACACCCAGATTTGAACTGGGGAAAAAGGATTTGCAGTCCCCCGCCTTACCCCTCGGCCATGTCGCCAAAATAGCTAGTAAGATGGATTTCCCCCTCTTTGGGGGCGAGTCCTTAATCTCCTTTTTTTATGTTTCTGGGATTTGCATCTTGAATCCCGCTTTTCTTCTCCCTTTACTCAAAATGAAAAAAGGAATCCTTCCTCTTCCTCCTTTCTTTGGATCCAGTTGGCTCCCTTCGATTGATTGTAGCGTCTCTCAAATCTCAAAACATCAAGAACTAACCCCCTCTTTTTTTTTTTTTTTATACTGCAAGAGAAAATGTGGATTTTACATTCCCGAAAAAAGGTAGGGCAAGCTTGGAACCATTAACTAGTGACTTGAATTCCGGAAAGGTTTGTGAATCTCAAATTGCGTTTAATCTAATTAAGTTGATACACAAACTAATCAGTATCCATTCTTTATCAAGAATCAATCGCTTTCAATTCCCTTTCCATTATAAGAAGAATTCTGTATCTATGTAAACCCCAGAACAGAAATTGTGACACAGATATCCCTAATCAGGTATCGTAGCTATATATGCCTATAAAGAAAGGGAATTCTTCTTATTCATGAAATAATAGAATCGAAATTCTGATATAGCACGGTCTTGCCCCAAGTATAACTGGGATAGTAGCGGATAGTGAAATAGCTATAGCTGCATGTGCTTCCTAGGTACGTACAACCCCCCTTACCTACTTCAACTAGAGTCCATGAATTCGACTAACCAATAACAAATGGGTCCAAATTTCTTTCGTCTCTGCGAATCCTTTTTTGAACATTGGAGCAATGGAATCGGCGAAAAAGTGGAGAAAAAGTGAAGTGCTAAAAAATTCGATTCTGTTCCTGATTATTCTGTCTTTCTCTCATTCATAGAGAACCGATCCAATCCTGAATTCGCCTGAATTCGTTCTTTTTCTGGTACCAAAAAGGGTCGTAATTCGGGTCGTACTATCCTAAATTGGATGACTTTGGATATTCTATAACAAGATTCCACCAGTCTCATCGACAAAATTCTGTTTCTAGGAATGTTTTCGAAATTGATATCTGTTGAAAATTCGAATTTGAGTCTAAAATTCTCTTTTGACCTCTCCCCACACGTATTTTCTCCATTACTATTTTCTACATTCCATATATGATATGGAGTTGGATCAAATTTCATGTGATTTAGTAAACAAAATAGATATTCCATCATTGCTAGCTCGACCCAGAGGGTTCGAGGAAGAATGAGCCAATAATGAATGGGATTTTTTTGAACAAGAGGAAACTTAAGATGTTACAAGATGGAAATGAGGGAATGTCTACAATACCTGGGTTTAGTCAGATACAATTTGAGGGATTTTGTCGGTTCATTGACCAGGGCTTGATGGAAGAACTTTCTAAGTTCCCAAAAATAGAAGATCCCGATCAAGAAACTGCATTTCAATTCTTTGTAGAAACATATCACTTGGTAGAACCTTTGATAAAGGAAAGAGACGCTGTGTATGAATCACTCACCTATTCTTCTGAATTATATGTACCTGCGGGATTAATTTGGAAAACCAGTAGGAATAGGCAAGAGCAAACCATATTGATTGGAAACATTCCTCTAATGAATTCCCTGGGCACCTTTATAGTCAATGGAATATACAGAATTCTGATCAATCAAATATTGCAAAGCCCCGGTATTTATTACCGTTCAGAGTTGGACTCTAAGGGAATTACTATCTATACTGGTACCATAATATCGGATTGGGGAGGAAGATCAGAATTAAAGATTGATAGAAAAGCAAGGATATGGGCTCGTGTGAGTAGGAAACAAAAAATATCCATTCTAGTTCCATCATCAGCTATGGGTTCGAATCTAAGAGAAATTCTAAATAATGTTTGCTACCCTGAAATTTTCTTGTCTTTCCCGAATGATAAGGAGAAAAAAACGATCGGGTCCAAAGAAAATGCCATTGTGGAATTTTATCAACAATTTGCTTGTGTAGGTGGTGATCCGTTATCTGTTGATTCCGAGTCCTTATGTGAGAAATTACAAAAGAAATTTTTTCAACAAAGATGTGAGTTAGGAAAGATTGGTCGACGAAATATGAATCAGAGACTGAATCTTGATATCCCTCAGAATAATACATTTTTGTTACCGCGAGATGTATTGGCAGCTGCGGATCATTTGATCGAAATGAAATTTGGAATGGGTCCACTTGACGATATGAATCACTTGAAAAATAAACGTATTCGTTCTGTCGCGGATCTCTTACAAGATCAATTCGGATTGGCTCTGGTTCGTTTAGAAGATGCGGTTCGAAGAACTCTCTGTGGAGCAATTAGGCATAAATTTAGACCGACTCCTCGGAATTTGGTAACTTCAACTCCATTAACAACCACTTATGAATCGTTTTTCGGCCTCCATCCCTTATCTCATGTTTGGGATCGAACGAATCCATTGACACAAATCGTTCATGGGCGAAAAGTGAGTTGTTTGGGTCCTGGAGGATTGACAGCGCGAACGGCAAGTTTTCGGATGCGAGATATCCACCCTAGTCACTATGGACGTATTTGCCCAATTGACACGTCTGAAGGAATCAATGTTGGACTTGTTGGATCCTTTGCGCTTCATGCTAGGATTGGCCACGGGGGGTCTCTAGAAAGCCCATTTTTTGAAATTTCTGAAAGAGGCAAAGAGGCGGGGGTAGTTTATTTATCATCAAGGAGAGATGAATACTCTGTGGTATCCACAGGAACTTCTTTGGCGTTGAATCCGGGCAGTCAGGAAGAACAGGTTGTTCCAGCTCGATTCCGTCAAGAATACCTGACTCTCGCATGGGACCAGATTCATCTTCGAAGCATTTTTCCCTTTCAATATTTTTCGATTGGAGCTTCCCTCATTCCTTTTATCGAGCACAATGATGCGAATCGGGCTTTAATGAGTTCAAATATGCAACGTCAAGCAGTTCCGCTTTCTCGGTCCGAGAAGTGCATTGTTGGAACTGGGTTGGAACGCCAAGTGGCTCTCGATTCGGGGGTTTCTGCGATAGCCGAACACGAGGGAAAGATCCTTTATACCGATACCGAGAAGATCATTTTCTCAAGTCATGGGGGCACTCGAAACATTCCATTGCTTACGTATGAACGTTCTAATAAAAATACTTGTATGCATCAAAAATCCCAGGTTCAGCGGGGGAACTGGATTAAAAAGGGGCAAATTTTAGCGGATGGTGTTGCTACAGTTGGTGGGGAACTCGCTTTGGGAAAAAACATATTAGTAGCTTATATGCCATGGGAAGGCTACAATTTTGAAGACGCGGTACTCATTAGTGAACGTCTGGTATATGGAGAGATTTTTACTTCTTTTCACATACGGAAATATGAAATTCAGATTCATGTGACAAGCCAAGGTCCTGAAAGAATCACTAATGAAATACCACATTTAGAAGCCCATTTACTCCGCCATTTAGACAGAAATGGAATTGTGATGCTCGGATCGTGGGTAGAAACGGGCGATATTTTAATAGGTAAATTAACGCCTCAGATGATCCAAGAATCTTTGTGTGCCCCGGAAGATCGATTATTACGAGCCATACTTGGCATTCAGGTAGCCACTGCAAAGGAAACTTGTCTAAAACTACCTATAGGTGGCAGAGGGCGAGTTATTGATGTGAGATGGATCCGGAAAAGGGCGGATCGTCCAGAAATGATTCGTGTATATATTTCACAGAAACGTGAAATCAAAGTAGGGGATAAAGTCGCTGGAAGACATGGGAATAAGGGTATCATTTCCAAAATTTTGCCTAGACAAGATATGCCTTATTTACAAGATGGAACACCGGTGGATATGGTCTTCAACCCATTAGGCGTCCCGTCACGAATGAATGTAGGACAGATATTTGAATGCTCGCTTGGGTTAGCGGGAGATCTGCTAGACAGGCATTATCGAATAGCGCCCTTTGATGAGAGATATGAGCAAGGGGCTTCGAGAAAACTAGTGTTTTCGGAATTATACGAAGCCAGTAAGCAGACAGCGAATCCATGGGTATTTGAACCCGAGTATCCGGGAAAAAGCAGAATATTTGATGGAAGAACGGGAGATCCTTTTGAACAACCTGTTATCATAGGAAAGCCCTATATTCTGAAATTAATTCATCAAGTTGATGATAAATTCCATGGGCGTTCCAGTGGACCTTATACGCTTGTTACACAACAACCGCTGAAAGGAAGGGCCAACCAAGGCGGACAGCGGGTAGGCGAAATGGAAGTTTGGGCCCTAGAGGGATTTGGCGTTGCTCATATTTTACAAGAGATGCTTACTTATAAATCGGATCATATTAGAGCTCGGCAGGAAGTCGTTGGGACTATACTCAGTGGAGGAGCATTCCCGAAACCTGAGGATGCTCCAGAATCCTTTCGATTGCTCGTTCGAGAACTACGATCTTTGGCTCTGGAATTGAATCATTTCCTTGTATCTGAGAAGAATTTCCAGATTAATAGGAAGGAAGCTTGATCGGAATAAATCAACAATTTTCTTATATGATATGATCGACCGATTGAAACATCAACAACTTCGAATTGGATCAGTTTCTCCTGAACAAATAAGTGCTTGGGCCACGAAAACCCTACCTAATGGAGAGATAATTGGAGAGGTAAAAAAACCCCATACTTTTAATTACAAAACCAATAAACCGGAAAAAGATGGCTTGTTTTGTGAAAGAATTTTTGGGCCTCTAAAGAGTGGAATTTGTGCTTGTGGAAATTATCAAGTCATCGGCAACGAAAAAGAAAACCCGAAATTTTGTGACCAATGCGGAGTCGAATTTGTTGATTCTCGGATACGAAGATCTCAAATGGGCTACATCAAGCTGGCATGCCCGGTAACTCATGTGTGGTATTTGAAACGTCTTCCTAGTTATATCGCGAATCTTTTAGATAAACCTCTTAAAAAATTAGAAGGCCTAGTATACTGCGATGTGTGATTTGATCCAAATTTTGATTTTACAGATTGAGAATGAAAAACTGTCATCCCATTCAATCCGATTGGGATGCCCTGATTCTGACATGTCTCTTGGGAGGAGTACCATGAAGCTCAGAGTTATTATGGGTGTATTTAATACTCCTAAATAAAAGGGAATTGATCTATGGTCGATTCCGTAACAGATACATAGGAATTGTTGGTTGTACCTCGTGAAAAAGACTTCTTTCATGGAATTCACCATTCCATTTCGGTTAGAATCTGTTCAAGTAAGCAACTATGACATGGTTACAGGGGTCTATTCATCGCATATAGGCCTTAAGGACATCATGTCATAACCATCGAGGTGAAGTAGGGACCTAAAAGATCGAATCGAACGATACATAGACAAGTAAATCCCTTATGAGTTCCAAGGAATTCTTTTTCTTTGATTTGAAGGGGATTCATCATTGGAAGGGAAGTAGACTACTCAAGAATTTCACATTTCATTTAGGCCCTATAAGGAATTCAGAAAATAGAAATCAAAGATCTAACTAAAAGGAAGAATGAATCAATGAAATGTTGGTTGGTCCTGACTGAGAACTTGAGTAAGGAGTAGACCTTTGTTTGGTTGGGGGTTTTCTAGAATAAAATTGGAGAACAAGAACACCCTTCTTTATTTGGTGTAACTACTTGAGCCGGATGAGAGGAAACCTTCACGTCCGATTTTGAAGGGGGGAAATCTTATAGGAACCTATCCCAATTTTTCTTTTGCTAGGGTCGTAGCTAAAAAACCGACTTTCTTACGATTACGAGGCTCATTCGAAGATGAAATTCAATCTCTGAAATCCAGCATCCCACTTTTTTTTACTCCTCAAGGCTTCAATACATTTCGAAATCGAGAAATCTCTACTGGAGCCAGTGCTATCAGAGAACAATTAGCCGATCCGGATTTGAGACTTATTCTAGATGATTCATTGGTAGAATGGAAAGATCTAGAGAAAAAAGGGACCGCCGGTAATGAATGGGAAGATAGAAAAATTCGAAGAAGAAAGGATTTTTTGGTTAGACGCAGGCAATTAGCTAAGCATTTTCTTCAAACCAATGTAGAACCAGAACGGATGGTTTTGTGCCTATTACCAGTGCTCCCTCCGGAATTGAGACCGATCATTCAGCTAGATGGGGGGAAACTCATGAGTTCGGATATTAATGAACTCTATAGAAGAGTTATCTTTCGGAACATTTATCTTATCAGACTATTAAAAGAATCTTCGCCAGGGGACGCAATAATGTCTCAGGAAAAATTAGTGCAGGAAGCCGTGGATACACTTCTTGATAATGGGCTCCACGGACAGCCAATGAAGGACCGTCATAATAAGGTTTACAAGTCGTTTTCGGATGTAATTGAAGGGAAAGAGGGAAGATTTCGCGAGACTTTGCTTGGGAAACGGGTCGATTATTCGGGCCGTTCCGTCATTGTCGTGGGCCCTTGGCTTTCATTACATAGATGCGGATTGCCTCGCGAAATAGCAATGGAGCTTTTCCAGACATTTGTAATTCGTGGTCTACTCAGACAACAGATTGCTTCCAACATAGGAGTTGCGAAAAGGCAAATTCGGGAAAAAGAACCAATTGTATGGGAAATACTTGAAGAAGTTATGCGGGGGCACCCTGTATTGCTGAATAGAGCACCCACTCTGCATAGATTAGGCATCCAGGCATTCGAACCTATTTTAGTGGAAGGGCGTGCTATTTGTTTACATCCATTAGTTCGTAAGGGATTCAATGCAGACTTTGATGGGGATCAAATGGCTGTTCATGTACCTTTATCATTGGAGGCTCAAGCGGAGGCGCGTTTACTTATGTTTTCTCATATGAATCTCTTGTCTCCAGCTCTCGGAGATCCCATTTGCGTACCAACTCAAGATATGCTTATGGGACTCTATGTATTAACGATCGGGAGTCGTCGAGGTATTTGTGCAAATAGGTATAATCCGTGGAATCGTATAAACTATCAAAATGAGAAAATAGACGAGAATCACTATAAGTATACAAAAGAGAAAGAGCCCTATTTTTGTGGTTCCTATGATGCACTTGGGGCTTATTGGCAGAAACGAATCAAATTAGAGAGTCCTTTGTGGCTCCGGTGGCGACTCGATCAACGTATGCGTATTCCTATTATTGCATCAAGAGAAGTTCCCATCGAAGTTCAATATGAATCTTTGGGTACCTATCATGAGATTTTTGGTCACTATCTAATAGTAAGAAGTGTAAAAAAAGAAATCCATTGTCTCTACATTCGAACTACTGTTGGCCATATTTCTTTTTATCGAGAAATCGAAGAAGCCATACAAGGATTTTGCCGGGCCTCCTCACGGGGGACCTAAGCTAAGTAATTCTATGATACCCCCGGGAATTCGGGTCTCTCCAATTCAACTAGGATTCTAATTCCTGAATTTCTATGCGACTCAAGATCCAGGAAAGGAAGTCTTCAAATCACTGACTCAAACTTATTGTTGGTCGAATCCTACTCAGCGGAATATGGAGGTACTTATGAGAGACAAAGACGATCTGGTTTTTCACAATAAAGCGATAGATGGAACTGCCATAAAACGACTTATTAGCAGATTCATAGATCACTTTGGAATGGCATACACATCACACATCCTGGATCAAGTAAAGACTCTGGGTTTCCAAACAGCCACTGCTACATCCATTTCATTAGGAATTGATGATCTTTTAACAATACCTTCTAAAGGATGGCTAGTCCAAGACGCTGAAAAACAAAGTTTGATTTTGGAAAAACATCATCATTATGGGAATCTACACGCGGTCGAAAAATTACGTCAATCCATTGAGATATGGTATGCTACAAGTGAGTATTTGCGACAAGAAATGAATCCGAATTTTCGGATGACTGATCCTTTGAATCCGGTCCATATAATGTCCTTTTCGGGAGCTAGAGGAAGTGCATCTCAGGTACACCAATTAATAGGTATGCGAGGATTAATGTCAGATCCCCAAGGACAAATGATTGAGTTACCCATTCAAAGCAATTTCCGCGAAGGACTCTCTTTAACGGAATATATAATTTCCTGCTACGGAGCCCGCAAGGGGGTTGTGGATACTGCTGTACGAACCGCAGATGCTGGATACCTCACGCGCAGACTTGTTGAAGTAGTTCAACACATTATTGTACGTAGAACAGATTGTGGCACCATCCGGGGTATTTCTGTGAATCCTCGAGAGGGGATGATGACAGAAAGAATTTTGATCCAAACATTAATGGGTCGTGTATTAGCGGACAATATCTATATGGGTTCGCGATGCATCGCCATTCGAAATCAAGATATTGGGATGGGACTTGTCAAACGACTCATAACCTTTCGAGCACAACCAATATCGATTCGAACCCCCTTCACTTGTAGGAGTACATCTTGGATCTGCCGATTATGCTATGGTCGAAGTACCACTCATGGCGACCTGGTCGAATTGGGAGAAGCCGTAGGGATTATTGCGGGTCAATCTATTGGAGAACCAGGGACTCAACTCACATTAAGAACTTTTCATACCGGTGGAGTGTTCACAGGTGAGACTCCCGAACAGATACGAGCCCCCTCTAATGGAAAAATCAAATTCAACGAGGATTTCGTTCATCCCACACGTACACGTCATGGATATCCTGCTTTTCTATGTTATCTAGACCTGGCTGTCACTATTGAGAGTCAGGATATTATACATAATGTGAATATTCCACCAAACAGTGTTCTTGTAGTTCAAAATGATCAATATGTAGAATCAGAACAAGTGATTGCTGAAATGCGCGCGGGAACATCCACCGTGAATTTGAAAGAGAAGGTTCGAAAACATATTTATTCTGACTTAGAGGGAGAAATGCACTGGAGTAAGGATGTCTATCATGTACCTGAATCCAAATATGGGAATGTTCATCGCTTACCAAACCCAAGTCATTTATGGATATTATCAGGGGGTCTGCGCAGATCCGGTAGATTCCCTTTGTCACTCCACAAGAATCAAGATCAAATGAATGTTCGTGCTCTTTCTGCTGACCGAAGAGATACGTCTAGCTTCTCAGTGACTAATGATCAAGTGAGATCTAATTTGTTTAGTGCGGGGCCTTCTGGTAAAAGTATCCGAAGGGTTCTTGATTATTCAGGACCTGATCAAACCCTATGCAATGGTCATTGTAATTTCATCTATCCTGCTATTCTCCACGAAAATTCGGATCTATTGGCAAAGAGGCGAAGAAATAGATGCATCATTCCATTCCAATCTAATCAAGAACGAGAGAGAGAACTATTACCTCGCTCAGGTATCTCTATGGAAATACCCATAAATGGCATTTTCCATAGAAAGAGTATTCTTGCTTATTTCGATGATCCCCAATACAGAAGAAACAGTTCGGGAAGTACTCAAAATGGGACTAGAGAGACGCATTCCATTGTCACAAAAGAGGATTTGATTGAGTCTCGAAGAGCAAAAAAAAAATGTAGGCAAAAATACCAAAAGAAAGAAGTTTTCATTCCCGAGGAAGTACATATATTACCCGGATCCTCTTCCATAATGGTGCGGAACAATAGTATTGTTGGAGTAAATACGCAAATTACTTTCAATATAAGAAGCCGGGTAGGCGGATTGGTCCGAGTAGAGAAAAAAAGGGGGGAGATTGAACTGAAAATATTTTCTGGAGAGATCCATTTTCCTGGAGAGACAGATAAGATACCCTGCCAGAGTGGCATCTTAATACTACCAGTCACGGGAAAAAAAAAGGCTAAAAAAAAATGGAAAAATGGGATCGATGGCCAACGGATCACACCTATCAAGAAAAAGTCTTTTGTTTTGGTTCGACCCGTAGGCCCAGCTGAAAGAGAAGACGAGATTGATTTCCCAACGCTTTTCCCCCACGATCTCTTGCAGGAAAGGGAGAATTTGCAACTTAGAGTTGTCAAGTATCTCCTTTCTGGAAATGGCGAAACAATTCGAGGAATTTCTGACCCAAGTATTCAATCAGTTCGAACTTGTTTAGTTGTGAATTGGGACCAAGAAAAAAAGGGTTCGTCTAGAGAGGAGATTCATGCTTCCTTTGTTGAAGTAAGAGTCAATGATCTGATTCGAGATTTCCTAAGAATGGACTTAGCGAAGTCCGCGTATAACAGAAAAAGGCATGATCCGGCAGGGTCGGGATTGATCCCCGAGAATGGAGTAGCTTGTAGGAATCTCAAACCTTTTTCTTCCAAGGGAAGGATTCAACAATCACTTACCCAACATCAAGGAACTAGTTGTACGTTGTTGAGTCGAAATAAGGAATGCCAGTCTTTGATCATTTTGTCATCATCTAATTGTTCTCGAATGGGTCCATTCAACGGTTTGAAATATAACAACAATGGGAGAAAAGAATCAATGAAAAGGGATCTCCGAATTCCAATTAGGAATTCGTCGGGTCCTTTAGGGATTCTGCCGAAAATTGCGCATTTTTCTCCATCTTACCACTTAATAACTCATAATCAGATCGTGGGAAAGAAATATTTGCTCCGTGAAAATTTCAAACAGACTTTCCAAGTACTTCACTATTATTTCATGGATGAAAGTGGGAGAATTTCGAATCCCAATCCATCCAGTAACAGGATTTTAAATCCATTCAATTTGAATTGGGATTCGCTCCAGCCCGCCTATTGTGAAGAGACATCGATAATCATTCGCCTTGGACAGTTGATTTGTGAAAATGTATGTATATCAAAAGATGGACCGCGCCTCAAAACTGGGCAGGTTATAATTGTTCATGTTGACTCTTTAGTAATAAGATCCGCTAAGCCCTATTTGGTTACTCCAGGAACCACCGTTCATGGCCATTATGGGGCAATCCGTTACGAAGGAGATACAATAGCTACATTTCTCTATGAAAAATCGAGATCGAGTGATATAACGCAAGGTCTTCCAAAAGTAGAACAAGGGTTCGAAGTGCGTTCGATTGATTCAAACCTAAAAGAGAGGGTGGAAGGTTGGAACGCATGTATAACAAGAATTCTTGGAATTCCTTGGGGATTCTTGATTGGCGCTGAGTTAACCATAGCACAAAGCCGTATCTCTTTGGTTACTAAGATTCAAAAGGTTTATCGATCCCAGGGGGTGCAAATCCATAATAAGCATATAGAAATGATTGTGCGTCAAATAACATCAAAAGTGTTGGTTTCAGAAGATGGAATGTCTAATGTTTTTTCACCTGGAGAACTCATAGGATTGTTGCGGGCAGAACGAACAGCGCGCGCTTTGGAAGAAGCGATCTGTTATCGAGTTGTCCTAGTGGGAATAACGAGGGCGTCTCTGAATACTCAAAGTTTCATATCTGAAGCAAGTTTTCAAGAGACTGCTCGGGTTTTAGCAAAAGCCGCTCTACGAGGTCGTATCGATTGGTTGAAAGGCCTGAAAGAGAACGTTGTTCTGGGGGGTATGATACCTGTTGGTACCGGATTCAAAGGATTCGTGTACCGTTCAAGGCAACGCAGCAACAGTCCTTTGGAAATGAAAAAGAAGAATCTATTCGGGGGGGAAATAAGAGATATTTTATTCCAACATAGAGAATTATTAGATTCTTGCATCCCAAAGAAAGTCCATGATCCATCCTAATTTGCGGGATTTCATGATTTCTAAGAGTAAATTCATCCCTTTAACTGCACTTTCACTATCTAGTCCGGTTATTCGATTTGGTAATAAAAATAAGGAATAGAAAGGAATTAATGGCTTGGCCCGTGTATCAACGGTCAATCTCCGGTAAAAGGTTCCGTCGGAACAATTCTTTATTTAGGGCACCTAGTCTCTAAAAAAAAAAAAAGAGGAAGTGTGGGGAAAAATGACAAGAAGATATTGGAACATCAATTTGGAAGAGATGATGGAAGCAGGAGTTCATCTTGGGCATAAGACTAAGAAATGGAATCCTAGCATGGCACCTTACATCTCTGCAAAGCGTAAAGGGAGGCATATTACAAATCTTACTAGAACTGCTCGTTTTTTATCAGAAGCTTGTAATTTAGTTTTTGATGCAGCGAGTACGGGAAAACAATTCTTAATAGTTGGTACCAAAAAAATAGCAGCTAATTCAGTCGCATCGGCTGCAAGAAGGGCTCGGTGTCATTATGTTAATAAAAAATGGCTCGGTGGGATGTCAACGAATTGGTCCACTACAGAAAGAAGACTTCATACGTTCAGCAATTTGAGAGCGGAACAAAAGACGGGAAGACTCAACCGTCTTCCGAAAAGAGATGCAGCAATCTTGAGGAGACAATTATCTCACTTGCAAACCTATCTGGGTGGGATCAAATATATGACGGGGTTGCCTGATATTGTAATCGTCGTTGATCAGAAAGACGGCTATAAGGCTCTTCGCGAATGTGTCATTTTAGGAATTCCAACGATTTGTTTAATCGATACAAATTGTGACCCGGATCTTGCGGATCTTCCGATTCCAAGCAATGATGACTCTATAGGTTCACTTCGATTCATTCTTAACAAATTAGTCTCGGCCATTTGTGAGGGCCGTTCTAGCTCTATAACAAATCAGTGATTAATAATAAGATAAGTCAATGACTTCGGGAAATATATGGATTTTTGGAATTGGTTCCTTTTCCTGAATCGAAAAAAAGAGAGAAAAATCATTGGGGATTTTCGAAGATTCCTTGGTATCTGAAATACACGATTCAAGTAGGCGAGTCGAGAAAGAGATAGTGGAATCAAAATCATAGTTCTACTTCTGCCAGAGGGCAATATGAATGTTCTACCATGTTCCATCAACACCCTAAAAGGGTTATACGATCTATCCGGTGTGGAAGTAGGCCAACATTTCTATTGGCAAATAGGTGGTTTCCAAGTCCATGCCCAAGTGCTTATTACTTCTTGGGTCGTAATTGCTATCTTAGTAGGTTCAACCACTATAGCGGTTCGAAATCCACAAACCATTCCGACTGACGGTCAAAATTTCTTCGAATATGTCCTTGAATTCATTCGAGACTTGAGCAAAACTCAGATTGGAAAAGAATATGGTCCTTGGGTTCCTTTTATTGGAACTATGTTCCTATTTATTTTTATTTCTAACTGGTCAGGGGCTCTTTTACCTCGGAAAATCATAGAGCTACCCCAGGGGGAGTTAGCCGCACCCACGAATGATATAAATACTACTGTTGCTTTAGCTTTACCCACATCTGTGGCCTATTTCTATGCGGGTCTTACCAAAAAAGGCTTGGGTTATTTCGGTAAATACATTCAACCAACGCCAATCCTCTTACCAATTAACATCCTAGAAGATTTCACAAAACCCCTCTCACTTAGTTTTCGACTTTTCGGAAATATATTGGCGGATGAATTAGTCGTTCTTGTTCTTGTTTCTTTAGTACCTTCAGTGGTTCCTATACCTGTCATGCTCCTTGGATTATTTACAAGTGGTATTCAAGCTCTTATTTTTGCAACTTTAGCTGCGGCTTATATAGGCGAATCCATGGAGGATCATCATTGACTAGCTTTGAAAAGAGTTTTCGCCTTTGTTTTGCCTATTCCTATGTGATGCAATATATATGTAATATATAATGGGCGACTCGAGATAAGCTATTTCGAGATAAGCTATTGGGGGATAGAAATACGGTATATATGATCTAGAGTAGTAGCAAAAAAGATTCCGATATGCTTTTTTGTAAAAAAAAAAGGATAGAAAGAATTCAAACCATTCTTGTTTTATTCTTATGGCAAGACATTTATCATTAACCATTACCCATTTATGAGACAATCGGGGATTAAAGATGCCAAATCCATGGCTAAAATTGCCGAAATTTTTGACTTCCGTAACGAGCAAAGTAATGAAAAAGCTGACCGCTGTCGTACTACGTAAAATTTTCTTTACAACTCGTATACGCGACCTAATTTTAGTAATAAGTTTGAGTTGCTGGTGGAGTGGGAGAACATGTCCACCGCCACCCAGGGATACTATCTATATCATTGCGGAACTTACGGAAGAAAGCAATGGCTCAGATGAATCCTCGCTTTCTTCCGTATCCGTAGTGGCGGAACTTACGGAAGAAAGCAATGGCTCAGATGAATCCTCGCTTTCTTCCGTATCCGTAGTGGCAGACGGTGATTACGATTACTCATTTGATGAGTTCACCGATCAAATTCCAACTTTTGGTTGGATTAATAATGCTACTTTTGATCAGTTACCCGATCATGAAGTTACTGAGGGAACTGAAGAGGCTCCGTCTGTTCTCACAGACGGTCGCAATGGCTCAGAATCATCGGACTCCTCGCTCGATATTTTGCGACAAGAACTGCAGGTTTCCTCCGTGTTTGAAGAATTGGAAGAAGAAAGCGATCCCTTGCCCTTGACTGAGTTAACCGATAGCGAGACCGAGGAGCATGATCACCCGGTCGACACTTTACAATCCTCGGTCCCACCCCGCGTACTCGAAAGTCTCGGAGATCTCGAAATGCAAATACAGGGAAAAACAGATCTCTTATGGAACTCCCGGGTTCGAATTGAGAAACTCAACTTAATCTTAGATCTAGTTGAGGAACAGCTGTCAACCTTATTACCACAGGTTACTATTTTATATACGTTACCCCCGGTTGAGATCCGAAATAAGGCTCTTATTGGGTTATTTCAACCCGTCCTCAATTACTATCTTGAAAAGTTGGACAAGGAAGCCTATTTAGCGGGAAACACTATCGAGCCAAAATTGGAACGTCTAACGGATACTTCCAAGGACTTGGACACGAAGAAGGACCTTTTGGAGAAACAAAAGGAACTGTTGCTTGCCAATATTTCCCGATTTTCTCCCGAAGAAGCTGAGTTGATCTTCGAAAAAATCGAAGCAGCTCAAAACGAGATACATTCTCGAATAAAGCGTCATGAGCTCAACGTATATAACGTCAAGTCTGACTTTGGCTTGACTACTCATTATCTCTACCTACATGTGAAATTCATTGTTGAGAGTGAAAACTCTGGCAGTGAGGTTCTCAGAAAAATAGAAGAGTGTCTTCGCAAAGATAGGCAACGTCTTTTGGACCTCGAACGCAAAACGATGGCTTCCTTGACCCAAGAAATTGAGTTCTTGACATATAAAGCAGACGCGTGCAAACAATTCCCCACTCGGGGAATGCCGACGGATACTAGGGGTTGGATGGTTTTTTCTGAGAATCCGACTTTTTCGGTAACTGAGAGGGCTCCTCGGCGCCTCGCTGCCGGTTCTTCTTCCCGGGATACCGCGTCCCCGCTTCGGACGAATTTGCCCGATCGAAGAAGCGTGGACCCTAATGGCGGGTCTCTTGCCCGTACCAGTGTTCCAAATTCCATGCGCAATAAACCCGTGCTTGGGAAAAACAAGGGGTTGGAACAAGAGACGATCCGTCCGTCTCCTAGGCGCCTAATTCAAGGTTCTTCTTCCCGTGGCACGGAGGCGACGTCTCCGCTTCGGGCGAATTTGCCCGATCGAAGAAGCGTGGACCCTAATGGCGGGTCTCTTGCCCGTACCAGTGTGCCAAATTCCACGGGCAAGACCAAGAAACCGGTGCTTGGAAAAAACAAGGAACAAGAGAGGATCCGTCCGTCTCCTACTCCTCTGCGCCTCACAGATGGGGAACCCTCCCCGAAGCGGTCGGGGAATCGAGCGCGAGAGGAAAAAAAAAAATGGATCCCGTAAGAGATCGAGAACTCTAAAGCAAACACCTTCAGGCAATTTTTTCTGGAATATAAGATTCCGGATTCTGGCGACTCGACCAACCCAAATCATTCATGATATTTCACTCTACCTATTTTTGTGGTTGCAACCAAAAAAAGGTTGCAACCTTTTGTTGTTTTATTGGATGAGAGATCGGTGCTCTTAGCATCCTGGGGGTTCTTATTCCCGGGAGCGCTTCCGGGGAATCGAGCGCGACAGGAAAAAGGAAAAGGGCTCTGCCAGAGTAAGTAGACTAATGAAACGAACTAAAAAAAGGATAGAAAGAATTCAAACCATTCTTGTTTTATTCTTATGGAAAGACATTTATCATTAACCATAACCATTTATGAGACAATCGGGCATTAAAGATGACAAATCCATGGCTTAAATTGCCGAAATTTTTGACTTCCGTAACGAGCAAAGTAATGAGAAAGCTGACCGCTGTCGTACTACGTAAAATTTTCGTTACAACTCTTATACGAGACATAATTTTAGGAACTCTTATAAGTTTGAGTTGCTGGTGGAGTGGGAGAACATGCCCACCTCCACCCAGGGATACTATATATATCATTGCGGAACTTACGGAAGAAAGCAATGGCTCAGAATCATCCTCATCTGAATCCTCGCTCGAAATTTTGCGTCAAGAACTTGACGTTTCTTCCGTAGTGGAAGACGAGTCAGGTTTGGAAGTTCTGCCGCATGGCACTGAGTTAACGGATGAGGATACCGAGGAGGACGAGCCAGGTTTCGAAGTTCTCCCGCATGGCACTGAGTTAACGGATGCGGATACCGAGGAGGACGAGCCAGGTTTCGAAGTTCTCCCGCATGGCACTGAGTTAACGGATCAAAAGATCCAGTTCTTCAAGTATAAAGCGGAATTGTGCAAACAATTCCCTACTCGGGCAATGCCTGTGGATACTGAGGATTGGATTATTCATGAAAATTCAACTTATGATTGTGATGAGGTAACTCATGATCAGTTAACTCATGATGAGGTAACTCATGATCAGTTAACTCATGATGAGGTAACTCATGATGAGGTAACTCATGATCAGTTAACTCATGATCAGGTAACTGAGAAGGCTCCTTCTGTTCTCACAGAAGGTCCTTCGCAAGTCAGTGGCTCTATGGAACAAGAGCGGATCAGTCCGCCTCCGCGGCGCCTGATTCAAGGTTCTTCTTCCCGTGACACCGCGTCCCCGCTTCGGACGAATTTGCCCGATCGAAGAAGCGTGGACGGAGGGTCTCTTGCCCGTACCAGTGTTCCAAATTCCACGGGCAAGACCAAGAAACCGGTGCTTGTGAAAAACAAGGGGTTGGAACAAGAGACGATCCGTCCGTCTCCTTCTCCTCTGCGCCTGACTGATGGGGAACCTTCCCGGACGCCATCGGGGAATCGAGCGCGACAGGAAAAAACAAGATGGATCCCTTGAGGCAAGAGATCGAGAAATATAAAGTCTCTCCTCTGCGCCTCACTGCCGGGAACCTTCCCGGAAGCGCTTCATTGAAAGAGGAGAATCGAGCGGGACAGGGCAGCAGAAGATCCGACCAGACTCCCATTTTCTGGAATATAAGATTCCGGATTCTGGCGACTCGACCAACCCAAATGGTTCATGATATTTCCAAAAAGGGAGAGCGGGAAGGTAAGCAAGGTTCGTTTTTCATTCAAAAAGGATAGAAAGAGCATCAGGTAGAAATAGAAAGAATTCGCATCAGGTGCAACATGGACCGAGGACCCTAACATGAGAAATAAAAAAGAAACCATATACAAACAAAGGGATATTCGATGTTTACCAATTTTTGGACTTCGCTAACAAAACAAAGAAAATAAGCGAAGTCATCCGCCAACTTACTGTTGTTATAGTTATTATGGGTTGGTGGGGTGGTTTTTCCACCCCACCAGCACCGCCGGATCCCATATCCGTCGTTTCTGAACTTGAACTTACGGAAGAAAGCGCGGAATCATCAGAATCCTCGCTTTCTTCCGTATCCGTAGTGGAAGACCAGGATGCCACATTTGATCAGTTGACCGATCAAATGCCAACTTGAGGTTGGATTACTAATCCGACTTTTGATCAGGTAACTGATCATGAAGGAACGGATGATGAGATAACGGAGAAGGCCCCGTCTGTTCTCACAGAAGGTACTTCGCAAGTCAGTGGCTCTATGGAACAAGAGCGGGTCGATCCGTCTCCTCTGCGCCTCACTGCCGGTTCTTCTTCCCGGGACACCGAAGCGACGTCTCCGCTTCGGGCGGATTTGCCCGATCGAAGAAGCGTGAACCGCGGGGCTCTTCCCCGTACCAGTGTTGGCTTAAGTCAAAATTCCCTTCCCAACACGCGCAAGAAATCCGTGAACAAGGGTTTGGAACAAGGGCCGAGCCGTCCGTCTCCTTCTCCTCTGCGCCTCACTGCCGGGGGACCTTCCCGGAAGCGATCGGGGAATCGAGCGCGACAGGAAAAAGGAAAAGGGCTCTGCCAGAGTAAGTAGACTAATGAAACGAACTAAAAAAAAAAAAAAACAGAAAAAGTAAGGAAAGAAGAGCTCCTCTGTTAGTATTATTTAATGGCTAGAAGACGGATCTTGTGTATGCTCAAAGGAGGATTCTAGAATCCTGAGGAATCTAAGATGTGAATAGTTGGTTTATACTATGAAACAAATGTATATACTAGATATTGAGAGATTTTCTATGAACCACCCATCCATTTTATTTCCTATCTCACTAGGAATTTCAATGAGGATTCCAATAGAAGTCCTTCCGTTTTGTCTGTGACGAATGAATAAACAGATGAAATCAAGCATATAGAAGAGAAAGAAAGGGCGCAGAATTGAAAGCATGGTTCGAAACAAAGAAATGCAAGAACGAGAGTCGGATCATTGATAGTGATAAAGACTCCACGGATAGGAACTAAAAACGAGATCTCGAAGTTGTTCTGCTGGTTCAATCCTAGCATTACTTAAAGACAAAGTTTTTAGTGACTTCAATCGTATGGATCTTAGTAATCGATCCTAAGCATACGTTAGAATGGTGGATTGATTCTATCATTAACCATTTATGAAGTGCGAGGCACTTATCATGAATCCATTGATTTCTGCCGCGTCCGTTATTGCTGCTGGATTGGCTGTAGGGCTTGCTTCTATTGGACCCGGAGTTGGTCAAGGTACTGCTGCGGGCCAAGCCGTAGAAGGGATCGCCAGACAACCAGAGGCAGAGGGTAAAATACGAGGTACTTTATTGCTTAGTCTAGCTTTTATGGAAGCTTTAACAATTTATGGACTGGTCGTGGCATTAGCACTTTTATTTGCGAATCCCTTTATTTAATCCTATCAAAAAAAAAAAAAAAAAAGTTTTTTTTCTGATTTTCTTGCTGCGAACTTGCCACTTTCTTCTTTACCCGCTCTTAAACCCTTTTTGATTGGTTTTTAGAAAGCGTTGCAGCAGGAGGGATTTCACAATTGACACGAAAGCTCGGCCAAATTCTAAGAATAATAAGTCATTTTCTTTTTTATTATTGGGAACTTCCATTGAATTGAAATAATAATGAAAAATTTCCCAATTCCATATTCAATAATCCAATCTCGTTCGAAATAAATAAGGAAATTCATCCAAAATCCATCCAAAAAGGGACGAAGTGATACAAAACGAATTCTGTTTGATTTTGTTATAGTCCTATCTATCAGAGGAGATCCTATGAAAAATGTAACCAATTCTTTCGTTTTATTGGGTTACTGGCCAGCCGCCGGGAGTTTCGGGTTCAATACCGATATTTTTGCAACAAATCCAATAAATCTAAGTGTAGTACTTGGTGTATTGATCTTTTTTGGAAAGGGAGTGTGTGCGAGTTGTTTATTTCAAAAATAGGTTGGATCCAGCCAACTGCACTTTCGTTTGTTTTTCTTTCTACCCAGGAAAGAAAAAAGAAAGGTGCACGATCTCGCGAATTACTTCTGAATAAATTAAGAAATCATATGTACGAACCATAGCATTTCGTGACTGATTGGTCAATCAACTTTGATTTTCTATCAACCAAGAATGCGGGACTATTAACATGGTTAAGGCTAAAACGTTTGAAGTCAAGGCTCAACACGGTACTCTTTCTACCACTAAGTAGGGAGATAGTGTCAAAAAAGTAGTTGGCAATTTATCCGATATAGAGCACTCATACGGATCAAATATGGATCAAATAGATTTGAACCATTTACTAGAAAAATCGGCCTAGGCAACCCGCCTTTTTCCAAGGCTGAGTCGACGACCTATGTATCAAGTAAGAAAAGAAGCATTTGTTGGATTCAAAAAAACAACTTTGCCGAGAATTGCAGATTTTTGTCTGGTCGGAAGAGTCCTCCGAAGCATCTGGTCTTGGATCAATGATCCATTTTGAGATTTTGTAATACGAGCAGAGAAGAGAGGAGAGGATAGGCGCATTACAGAAAAAAAATGGGCAATGCCCCATAAGTAACCGAGCGTGAGAGCCAAATGAATCGAAAGATTCTTGTTTGGTTCGGGAAGAGATCATGGAAATTTGGAAATGAATGGCAAGAGAATCTACTTTCATTAAGTGATTTATTAGATAATCGAAAACAGAGGATCTTGAGTACTCTTCGAAATTCAGAAGAACTCCGTGGGGGGGCCATTGAACAGCTGGAAAAAGCCAGGGCACACTTAGGGAAAGTGGAAACAGAAGCGGATGAGTATCGAGTGAATGGATACTCTGAGATAGAACGATCAAAATTGACTTTGATCAACTCAACTTCTAAGAATTTGGAACAATTCGAAAATTCCAAAAACCAAACCATTCAGTTTGAACAACAAAGAGCGATTAATCAAGTCCGACAACGAGTTTTCCAACAAGCCCTACAAGGAGCTCTCGGAACTCTGAATAGTTGGTTGAACAGCGAGTTACATTTACGAACCGTCAGTGCTAATATTGGCATGCTTAGAGCGAGGAAAGAAAAAACGGATTAGTCCTTCTATGCTTACGCTACAGACTATGCTTACGCTA